ATATATATATAAATATAAATTACAACTATACTATAAATATATATTATAAATACAAAATATAAATATTTATTTAATTATTTATAATTAATTAATTAAAAAAATATATATATATATATGTATATATATATGTATTAAATATTTATTTTTTATAGTATATTAATATTTATATTTATTTTACTTTTATTCTTTTAGTTTTTATAAAAAATATATATATATATATATATATGTATTAAAGATTTATTTTTTTATATTATATTAATATTTATATTTATTTTACTTTTATTCTTTTAGTTTTTATAAAAAAATATATATGTATTAAAGATTTATTTTTTTTATATTATATTATATTAATATTTATATTTATTTTACTTTACTTTTTCCTTTTAGGTTTTTTATTTATTTATTTTTTATAAACAATGGATATAATCCACTTTTCGAGCCGAAATCGAAATGCAATTTTGCTATTGTTTAGTGATTTCTTGTATGATCATCTGTATATAAAGATAGTAGTAAGCAAAAAATATATGATTGAATTAAGCAAATAGCAAATTCGAATAAAATATACCCTGTCGATAATATTAATAAAATAGTTGTATTAATAAATGATGAGTTTATTGCTGCAGATAAGTAAATACCTAATAATCTTAAAACAATATGTCCGGCTCTTATATTGGCTGCTAATCGAAAGGATAGTGTTAGTGGTCGAACTATAATTCTAATTGTTTCAATTAGAATTAAGAATGGATTTAATCAGTTTGGAGCACCATCTGGTAATAATATAGCGATAAATTCTTTTTTATTGTTAGATAATCTAGAAGAAATAATAGATATTCATATTGGTAGACCTAAAGATAATGTTAAAATTAGATGTGTTGAAATTCTAAATGAATAAGGAATTATTCCTATTAAATTAATAAAAATAATTAAAATAAATATTATAGATACTATTATTGTATATCCTTTAATAGTTGTTCTTTTAGTTCGTCTAAGTTGATTAAAAATTAAATTAATTAGCGGGATTATAGTTGAATTTATTCGGTTTCTCGATAATCATATAGATGATATTATTATTAGAGTTAAAATAATTATAGATATTAAAAGAATAGGATTTTTAATTAGTGAAAATGAATTGAATTCATATCTATCAAAAGAAGAAAAAATATCTATTAACATTCAAGATTTGGTAAATACCTATTAAAACTTTGAAGGTTTTTAGTTTATATAACTTAAAATCTTATTTTATAGTATAATCTGAAATATATGATAGAGTTGGGTTAATAATAAAAAATGAAAAATATATAACTGTTCCAATTTGACCAATAATAATAAATGGTTCTTCTACTGGTCGTCCGCCGATTCAAGTCAAAATAATAAAAGACGAGATGAATAGTCAAAAAAATATTTTATTTAAAGGGTAAAAATTTATAGAGTTTTTTTTTATAAAGTTTGTCACTGGTATTAAATATATAATTAAAATTCCAGAAAAGGCTGCTACTACACCACCTAATTTATTTGGGACTGATCGTAGAATAGCATAAATTCACAGAAAATATCATTCTGGTTTAATGTGTAAAGGTGTAACTGATGAACTAGCCATTAGGAAATTTTCTGGGTCACTAAATAAATTAGGATTAAATAAAACTAAAATTAGAAATAATGAGATAGAAATTGAAAATCCTAGAGAATCTTTAATTGTATAATAAGGATGAAATGGGATTCGATCAGAATCTCTATTAATTCCTAATGGATTATTTGATCCTGTCTGATGTAAAAAAAGTAAGTGTAGTACTACTATAGCTACTATTACAAAAGGAAGAAGAAAATGAAAGGAAAAAAACCGATTTAGTGTAGCATTATCTACTGCAAATCCCCCCCAAATTCATTCTACTAGTATTTTTCCTATATAAGGGATTGTAGATAGTAAATTTGTAATAACAGTAGCCCCTCAAAATCTTATTTGACCTCAAGGTAATACATATCCTATAAATGCTGTAGCTATGATTATAATATATAATGTTACCCCAATATTTCATGTTTCTATTATAGTGAAGGAAGAATAGTAAATTCCTCGACCAATATGAAGATATGTAAATAAAAAGAATATTGATCCTCCATTAGCATGTAAGTATCGTATAAGTCACCCATATTCTACATCTCGTGTAATATGAACTACAGATGAAAATGCTATTTCGATATTTGGTACATAATGTATAGATAGAAAAATTCCTGTAATAATTTGAATTGTTAGTGTTATTCCTAATAGAGATCCATAATTTCATCAAATTGAAATATTATTTGGAGCAGGTAAGTCGATTACTGCATTATTTATTACTTTAATTAATGGGTGCAATGTTCGGTAAGGTTTATACATACATATATGGTCGTAGAGGTCCTTTTGATGTGTTAATTATTTTTACTACTAATAATATAATAGCTAGTAATAACAAGATAATTATAAAAACTAATAAAAGGTTAAGGGAAAAGTATAGTTCTATTGAATCAAAATAATGAAAATTTTTTACAATTGGCGGTTTTTTCCCTATAATAAATGGTATCATTAATAAAAGAAAAGTTATATTAAAAGTTAAAAAATATGTTTTAATTTTTAGTATTTGATTAGGAGTTAATGCTACAAAATAGGCAAATATTACTAATATTCCTCCAACATAAATTAAAAAAATTAAGAATGAGTATCAAGTTCTTAAAATAAACCCATAAATTCATGATGTTAATAAAGCTATTAATAAAATATTTAAAATTATTGTTAGGGGGTTATTTAAGATTATTATAGTTAAAAATCTTGATAATAGTATATTAATTATAATAGTTAAGGACATTTATTAATATAAGAATTGAACTTATTATTTAAACTTCAAAGGTTTATGTGTTCCGTACACTAAAAAATAATGATCCTCATCAATATATTCTAATAAATAAGCAAATTCATACAACATCTACGAAGTGTCAGTATCATGCTGCAGCTTCAAACCCAAAATGATGTGTTCTTGAGAATTGATTTTTTATTATTCGAGTTAAGCATACTAATAGAAATAATGATCCAATAATTACATGTGCACCATGGAAACCAGTTGTAACAAAAAATGTAGTTCCATAAATACTATCTGCAATAGAAAATGAAGCTGATAAGTATTCCCCTGCCTGTAAAAATGTAAAATATAAACCTAAAATTACTGTAATTAGTAATGCTTGAACAGTAGATTTTTGTTTACTTTCTATTATGTTATGATGGGCTCATGTTACTGTTACACCAGAAGATAATAGAATAATAGTATTTAATAATGGTACTCTATATGTATTTAGTGGTGTAATACCTATAGGTGGTCAAATACAACCTAATTCATTTGTTGGTACTAATCTCCTGTGAAAAAATCTTCAAAAGAATCCAAAGAAAAAACAAATTTCTGAGGTGATAAATAGTAACATTCCTAGTCGTAAACCTTTTACTACGTATGATGTATGGTTTCCTGTTATAGTAGCTTCTCGTGTAACATCTCGTCATCACATATATATTGAGACTAAAATTAGTGTAATACCTAAATATAGACAAATGTTACCTTTATTATGGAATCATATGGTAAGTCCTATAGTTAAAAATAATGCTCTTATAGCAGAAGTTAGTGGTCATGGTCTTGGTTCTACTAAATGAAAAGGTTGTCGAATCAATATGATATTTAATTTAAACTTTCAACTTGGAAGGAAGATGTACTTTATATACTAATATCATATAATTTAATTACAAGAGAGATTTACTCATAAATAAATTTACAGTTTATCGTTTATTAATTCAACCATCTTGTTATCATTTTCAGATTATAGTTTTTCTTAGGTTATTATTATCCTTAATAATAGGTGATATAGGTTTTATTGAAAATCATCATATATTAGTAATAAATATAAATATACAAAATCAAATAACAGCTAAAGAATATATTCATGATATTGGAGAAAGATGTGGCATTAAGACTTACATTTAATTGTGATTGTAGGCTGACAGACTACTGTTATATTTTTAACTAAAGTCTTATTGTAATTTCAATCAACTAATAAAATCTTTATGGTTAATTGCTTCTACTGCAATAGGTATAAATCTGTGATTTACACCACAAATTTCAGAGCATTGACCATAATATACTCCTGGTAATAGAATAGTAAATATTGTTTGGTTTAAACGACCAGGAATAGCATCTATTTTTACACCTAAAGAAGGTACGGCTCATGAATGAATAACATCTGCAGCAGTTAGTATTATTCGAATATTTAGATTAGATGGTATAATTAATCGATTATCAACTTCTAGTAATCGATAATCTCCTATATTTAATTGGTTTCTTGGTGTTATATAAGAGTCAAATTCAATATTAGTAAAATCTCTATATTCGTATGATCAATATCATTGATGTCCAATAGCTTTAATAGTTAAATAAGGGTTAAAAGATTCATCTATAATATATAATAATCGAATTGAAGGTAGTGCCAAAAAAATTAAAACAATTGCTGGTAAGATTGTTCAAATAGTTTCAATTTCTTGTGCTTCATAAATTATCCGGTTAGTATATTTATTAGTAATTAAAGTTAGTATAGCATATGAAATAATAGTTACAACTAATGATAAAATAATTAGTACATGATCATGAAATTGAATTAGTTGAACTATGATAGGGGATACAGGGTCTTGTAGTAAGAGTTGACCTCAATAAGGCATATAAGTGAGTTTATTAACTTACTCCTAATTAACAGATAGGCGCAATTTATTTGCTTTCACTTAAAGATGTTATTAATATACCAGTTTCATTTGGGTTATGAAATGATAATGGTAAAATATTATCAGATCATTCTATAGATGAAGATATATGACTTGATGAAATTAACATATGTTGAGCTGAAAAAGCTTCTCATAATATATAAATAAATAAAATTAGTGATACTATAGATATAGTTGAACCAATAGATGATACAACATTTCATCTTATAAATGTATCAGGATAATCTGAATATCGACGTGGTATTCCCCTTAAACCTAAAAAGTGTTGTGGGAAAAAGGTTAAATTTACACCTATAAATATAAGTATAAATTGAGCAATTGAAATTTTTGGGTTTAGTATTAAACCAGTAAATAATGGAAATCAATGATTAAATGCTGCAAAAATAGCAAATACGGCCCCTATTCTTAATACATAGTGAAAATGTGCAACTACATAGTAAGTATCATGTAATATTACATCTAATGAAGAATTAGATAATACAATTCCTGTTAATCCTCCTATAGTAAATAAAAAAATAAATCCTAATGCTCATATTATTGATGGTGTATAGTTAATTTTAGACCCATAAATAGTAGCTAATCAACTAAATACTTTAATACCTGTAGGAATAGCAATTACTATTGTTGCTGCTGTGAAGTATGCTCGAGTATCTACGTCTATACCCACTGTAAATATATGGTGAGCTCATACAATAAAACCTAAAATAGCAATTCCAATTATAGCATATACTATACCTAATGAACCAAATGGTTCTAATTTATTTGAGTTATGTGTTACAATATGAGAAATTGCACCAAATCCAGGTAAAATTAAAATATATACTTCAGGGTGACCGAAAAATCAAAATAAATGTTGATATAGTACTGGATCACCTCCTCCTATAGGATCAAAAAATGATGTATTTAAATTTCGATCTGTTAATAATATGGTAATAGCAGCGGCTAATACAGGTAAGGATAATAATAATAAAATAACTGTAATAAATACAGCTCAAATAAATAAAGGTATTCGTTCTAATGTTATTCCTTGTCACCGCATATTAATAATAGTAGTAATAAAATTTAATGAGCCTAGAATAGATGAAGCACCTGCTAAATGTAAAGAAAAAATAGCTAAATCTACTGATGGCCCAGAATGAGCCAAATTTGCAGCTAATGGAGGATAAACTGTTCATCCTGTTCCTACACCTTTTTCTACTAAGGCAGAAGTAACTAATAAAATTATTGATGGAGGTAATAGTCAAAACCTTAGATTATTTAATCGTGGAAATGCTATATCTGGTGCTCCTAATATTAAAGGAATTAATCAATTTCCAAATCCACCAATTAAAATTGGTATAACTATGAAGAAAATTATAATTAATCCGTGAGCAGTAATAATACAATTATATAGTTGATCATCATTTAAAAATGATCCTGGTTGAGCTAACTCAATTCGAATAATAATTCTTATTGCAGTTCCTACTATGGCAGCTCAAGCACCTAAAATTAGGTATAGTGTTCCAATGTCTTTATGGTTAGTTGAATAAAATCAGCGCATATTTTATTAAAAATAAATTAAAAATGGTGTTAATATGAGTCTTACAATAATTGATGTAACTATATATCTATTTAGTTTATTAAATGTTATTATTTTAATTGATGAGTATAATAAATTTATTGCTAATCGTAAATAGAAATATAGAGATAAACATGTAATAATTATTATAATAACTGCAAATATAATATTTGTTTTTACTAAGATTATTAATACTATAAGTTTAGGTGTAAATCCAGATAATGGGGGTATACCTGCTAAGGAAAGAAATATAAGTAATAATCTAATTTTTAATCTAGGGTCTACTTCTGTTAAATTATTTCTATTATTAGGATTTTCACATGAATATGTTATTATAACAATAAAAATAGGAACTGATATTATTAAATATATAATTAAATAGTACATTGATTGATTAGGTATATTATATATAAATGGAATTAAAAATCAACCTATATGGTTAATAGAAGAATAGGCTATAATTGTTTTAATATCTCTTTGATTTGACCCAATAATTCCACTAATAGTAGTGTTAGTTAAGATTATAAATACTATTAATATATTATTATATCTTAATGAAATATTAGTTATTAAAATAAAGGCTGGAGCTAATTTTTGTCATCTAGCTAATAACATTCCACCAAACCAATTACATGATTGTATTACAGGGGGAAATCAGTAGTAAGCAGGAAATATACCTAATTTTATTAGTAATCTAAAAGTTAATATTCTATTATAAATATTTTTTATGTGTAGCTCATCTGTTATATTTATTATATATCTTCTATATAATATAATTATAGAGGCTATTACTTGAATTAATAGATATTTACTTGCTGACTCATATTTTTTAATTATCATAGAATTTATTAATAAGGGGATAAAACTAAATATATTAATTTCTAGTCCAATTCAAACAAAAAATCAGTTCGATGATGTTAGAGCTATTCCAGTTCCTCTAATTATTATTAAGGATGCTAAAATTGTAGATGGAGTTAATATTATATTAAATAGTAAGTTTTTACCTATCATAAAGAAATTGATGGAATTGAACCACCTTAAATAAAGTTAGAAGCTTTTTTATTAACCTTAAAATTTCTATTTTAATCAATCTAAGGCACCTTCATATAATTCATGAATTAAACCAATTAATAAAATTATTAAAATTAAACAGAAGATTTTTATGTGTGGTATTAAGATTTCATGTGAGATAATAATTGGTAATGGTATTAATAAAACAATCTCAATGTCAAAAACAATAAAAATAACAGCCAATAAAAAAAATCGGGTAGAAAATGGGATTCGAGCTTGTATATTTGGGTCAAATCCGCATTCAAATGGGGTTATTTTATTACGATTTTTTTCTACCCGTATATATAATATTACAGATAAATAATAAACTAATGCTGGAATAATAAAAGATAATATAAAACATGCTGTTATAATTAACATTAATTAGAAGTTTTAACTTTCTTTCGATTAAAAGTCGAATGCTTATACAAGCTCTCTAATTTAAGTACTAGAAATTATTCATATTTAACGACATCAATGTTATCCGTTATTCCGGCTTAGTACTATATATTAATATTTGTAATATAGTTAAATATATGTATAGAAAATCTATCTACTGAATAAATATTTTTTGAGTTTATATTAATTGGTATTTGAATTAAATAACATAATGGTAGTAAAATAACTAATATACTAATAGAAAAAGGTAAAAATGTTTTTCATGTTAATATTATGAGGCAATCATAACGTATTCGTGGGTATGAGGCACGAATTCATACAAATAATGTAGCTAGAGCTATAGTTACTATTAACTGAAAAATTGATAAGTATTTAAATATTCTGGTAATAAAAATAGCAGCTGTTAATGTTCTTATAAATAAAATATTTATGTATTCAGCTATAAAAATAAGTGCAAATCTACTTGATCCAAATTCAATATTAAACCCAGATACTAATTCTGACTCCCCTTCCGCAAAATCAAAAGGTCTTCGATTAGTTTCAGCTAATGTGGAAATAAATCAAAGAAAAGTAATTGGTATTAATATAAATAATAATGTTGATTCCAAATAATTTGTGATAATGGAAATATCTATTGTTATTGTTAAAATTAATGCAGATAATAAAATTATAGATATTCTAATTTCATACGAAATTGTTTGTGCAACACCACGAAAAGCCCCTAATAAAGCATATTTAGAATTTGATCTTCATCCTGCAATAAATGTAGCATATACATTTATTGCTGATACACATAAAAAATACAAAATTCCATACTGAACTCAGAAAGTTGTATTTTGATGAGGATAAATAGATCATAATATTAGTGCTAAAAACAAACTTAATATTGGAGCAACAATAAATAATGATTTATTTGCGTTATATTGAATTATTTGTTCTTTTAAAAATAATTTTATTGCATCTGATAATGGTTGAGGTAATCCTATAAATATAACTTTATTAGGTCCTTTTCGTGCTTGAAAATAACCTAATAATTTACGTTCTATTAAAGTGTAAAAAGCTATAGCTATTAAAGCTATTAATATACTAATAATAATAGTTACAATTGGTCCGGGGTATATATCAATATACATTAATATGAGATTTTATTCATATTTAGGGTTTAAACCTAATGCACTATTCTGCCATCACATTAAGTTATTAAATGAATCGAACATTTATTTAAGACTTTCAAAATCTATTGTTTCCTAAACAAATAACTGCTACTGAATATTTTCACTTGTTAAATGCAAATTAACTGTTCTAATTAAACTAAGTTGCATAATAGGTGAAAATTTCCATATAATAATCCTAAATTATTAGCATTTATCTGCCAACCTATTAAATATATTTATTTTAATTACTATTATAGTATTATTTAGGTCCTTTCGTACTGAAAATAAAATTTTAATTAAAGATAGAATCTAACCTGGCTTACGCCGGTCTGAACTCAGCTCATGTAGGGTTTTATAGGTTGAACAAACCTTCATTTATGGCTTCTGCACCATAATGTATCCCTAAGCCAACATCGAGGTGCCAAACATTTTTGTTAATAAGAACTCTAAAAAAATATTAGCCTGTTATCCCTATGGTAACTTAATTTAATGATCATATATTGGATCTATTTAAGATTTATATATCTTTTATTTTTAGGATGTTAAATATTCCTAGGTCACCCCAACCAAACTATAATATAATTTATTTATATTTTAAGTAAAGCTCAATAGGGTCTTCCTGTCTTTTAATTTTATTTAAGTCTCTTCACTTAAAAGATAATTTTTATTTATATATTAGAGACAGTATTTATTTCGTTCATCCATTCATTCTAGTCTACAATTAATAGACAAATTATTATGCTACCTTTGCACGGTTAGGATACCGCGGCCATTGAAATTTTCATTGGGCAGGATATACTTTTAATATTTACTAAAAGAAATGTTTTTGTTAAACAGTCGAAATAATATTTGCCGAGTTCCTTTAATATATTTTATTTAATACTAATATTTACATAATTAAATAAAATTTTAATTTATTTTACTATCTATTTATTTATATCATTTATAATTATAAATATATAATTTTTATATTACGATAAAGTATTAAAAGTTGACTGTTATTAGGCCCACTAAATTTATTATTTATATTTATTATTGATTAAATAATAAAACTTATCTTTTATTACCTTACATTCTATAATAGATGTTCTAATATATAGTATTAAATAGAAACCAGCTATATTCTTACGCGTTTGGTATGTAGCCTCTTAATAAAAATCTTTAAAAAATATTGCAACATTTATTTATAAGTTCTTAACAATTATTATTAAGCTCGTAAAGAATTCGGGAATTTATTTTATATTTTATCTTGTAAATCCATTATGCACAAGGTACGTATACTACTACTTATTTAATTATTATTTCCTTTGCAGTACTTTAGTTTTTATTTATATTCTTTAAATTTAATATTTATTTATAAGATTTTTTTTAATTTATTCAAACTAAAATTTCATTTTCTTCTTAGTGTAAATAAGAGGCATTAATATTTATATGCTATAGTTTGACAAATGCAACTTCCGTTACATTTACTATGTTACGACTTATCCTTTTAAGGAGTGACGGGCGATTTGTGCATGTTTTAGAGTTATATTCATTAAACTACTATTTAATTACTATTAAGTCCACCTTTAAAATATTGTTTATTATATTTTTTCGTATCTTTATTAAGATTGTAACCCATCTCCACCTAATTATAAGCTGCACTTTGACCTGACGTATTACTATTTATAATTAATTGTATACTCTCATAAAGGTATACTTAAGACGGCAGTACACTAACTGAGTTTCAAAATTAGGTAAGGCCTTCGTGGGTTATCGATTATGGGACAGGTTCCCCTAATTAAATAAAACACCGCCAAATTCTTTAGTGTTTAAACTATTGTTCGTATTTTCCAACTCTTTTAATAGGCTATTAATAGAAGGGTATCTAATCCTTGTTTTAAATAATAATTTATTAGTGATATATTTGGTTCTATATTTGTTTTAATTAAACCTATTAGTATTTATATTATATCTTTAAGAGTTTTTTTTATTATATGTCTATCGTCTAACCGCGGCTGCTGGCACGAATTTTGCCGACAATAATTATTTTTACCAGTTCATACTTTAGTATATTGATTAGTTTTAACTACTGTAATTTATATTAATCATAAATGTTATAATAAATTTATTTACTTTTAGATAAATTTTACATGAAGTATAAAATAATATTTAATAAATTAGTTAGAATCAAACTATTAGTAAGAGAATTAATTCATTTTTGGGGTATGAACCCACTAGCTTTTTTAGCTTATCTTACTAAAAGGTAATATTATATATATACTTTTAAGACTGCAATTTAATGTTGTTATTCAACTATACCTTTAAATAATTAATTCTGGTTTTATGATAACTAAAATAATCGGTAATATATGAAGTATTAGTAAAGTAAAATCTTTATTAATTGTTCTAGGATAAATAGAAGTATAATTATTTGAATTTGCATGATTGATAGATGTATATATATATATCGAATAACCAGCAGTTAAAAATCTAATAATGCCTAAAAGAATTATAGATAAATATGAAATAGATGTAATAGATGTAATTAATATAATTTCTCTTATTAAGTTAATTGATGGTGGAGCAGCTATATTTGTAATTGCAAACAAAAATCATCACATAGATATAATAGGAGCAAAAATAATAGTACCCTTAGATAAATAAATTCTACGACTTATAATAAAATCATAATTTATATTAGCTAGAATAAATAAAGCTGATGAACTTAATCCATGAGCAATTATTATAGCTAAAGACCCTATTAGACCTCATTTAGTTGATGTTATTATTCCAGCAATTAATAGTCCTATATGGCTTACAGAAGAATAAGCAATTAAAGATTTTAAATCTGATTGACGTAGACAAATAATTCTAGTGATAATTCCTCCAATTAAAGATAAACTAATAATAAATGAAGACACAGATTTATTTAGTCAAGGAAATATATATCTTATTCGATATAATCCATAGCCACCTAATTTTAATAAAATAGCTGCAAGAATTATTGAACCTGCTACTGGTGCTTCAACGTGAGCTTTAGGAAGTCATAAATGTGTTGTATATATAGGCAATTTTACTAAAAATCCAATAATACATAGTAATCATATATACTTATTATTAAACGGGTATAAAAATTTATCATTAATAGTAAAATTTATATTATCTGAATAAATTGTAATTATAACTAAACAAATTAATATTGGTAACGAAGCTAAAACAGTGTATATAATTAAATATAATCTTGCTTGAAGTCGTTCTGGTTGATAACCTCATTTTATAATTAAAATAGCTGTTGGAATTAATGAAGCTTCAAATAAAATATAAAATATGATAATATTGGATGATATAAAACATAAACATAAAATTAAATTTAATAATATAATACATAATATAAATATATTATCGTTATTTTTTAATAAGTTAATTTTATATCTTGCTAAAATTATTATACTTGAAATTCATATTGTTAATATAATTAGTGGAATAGATAATTTATCTATTATTGATCATTTTCTAATTATATATAAACTATCATAATAAAAATAAGGTATTAATATAAAAGATAATAATAATAAGATAAAGATAATATTTGATCATAAATTATTTTTTTTATATATAATAGATAGTATGATTAAAGGTAAAATAATTATTAACATTTACTTATAGAAATATTATTTATATTGTCTCTTCCAAATGATCGTACTATTAATGCTAATAAAGTAAGCCCTAAACTTGCTTCACATGCACCAAAAGATAAAATTACAACACTAATTACTGAAGGTGATGTATTTATTGATAAATATCTAATAGATATAAATAATAATATACTAAGTGTTATTACCTCTAAACAAAGTAAGACCTGTAAAAAATGATATTTATGTAAAATTAGGTTTAAAGCTGCAATAATTGGTGTAATAGATACAATTATTATTAAATATTCCATAGAACTAGGGTAATACCTTTCTTTGATTTACAAGACCAATGCTATATAAGCTTCTAATTCTCAGATAACATAAGAATGATTTTTGACACCCAAAGTCAATATTTTTTTTAAATTATTATCTGATATAATATAAAATATATTTTTAACATGAAAAGTTAAGGTGTTATTTACACTATATATAATATTCAGAAGGGGTTTCCTAATATATCATCTTCAGTGATATGATTTTTTTAATCTATCTAAATAAATAAAAATAAAAATTATAATTGAAAATGTAATAAAAGATATAATTATATAATTTAATGGATTACTTTTATTAAATTTTATTATATTATTTGATGAATTAGTAACTAGCTTATTTACACCTAAACCTCCCATTAATTCTAATCAAGCTTGATCAATTAACTCTAAATAAAATTTAGATATAATTATATATAATCCTATAGCATACTGAGTTGTAAGAGGGGTTAAGTATCACATATAGGATAGAAAATTTTGTGCAGAATAAATTAAATTTTTATTTCAATAGCTTCATATTCAAGCTATTATAAAGCCAATACTAATTATAATAATAGGTAGACTTATAATATTAGGGTTAAAGTTTATATATTCATCAATAAATGGGTATCATCATCATAAAAGTATACCAGATATAATAGATGGAATTCTTAATAAAAATATTGGTGTATTAACAGATTCCGGTTCATCTAGTAAATAATAAGGGGTGCTGTTTATAGGAGACCATAATACAGATACACTGAAACGAACTCTATAAAATGATGTAATACCTAAAGAAAGGTATAATAAAATTATAGTTAACATTCTATTTATATTAAATATAGATAATTCAATAATTATATCTTTAGTATAAAATGCAGCTAGAAATGGAAATCCACATATAGCTAAATTAGCAATTATAATACATGAAGCAGTTATGGGTATTTGATTTACTAAATTACCTATTCATCGTAAATCTTGACTATGTATATGGCTATTAATTAGAGTTCCAGCACAAATAAATAATAAAGCTTTAAATATTGCATGTACTACTATATGAAAGTAAGCTAATAAAGGTAAACTTAAACCAAGAGAACATATTATTAGTCCTAACTGTCTCAAAGTAGATAAAGCAATAATTTTCTTTATATCTGACTCAATAGTAGCAGCTAATCCTGCCATCGTCATAGTTATTATAGAGATATAAAGTAAAGAATAATTAAATCAGCCTAAATTACTTAAAAAAGGATAAAACCGGACTAATAAAAAAATGCCAGCAGTAACTAAAGTAGATGAATGTACTAGAGCAGACACAGGAGTTGGAGCAGCCATGGCTGCTGGCAATCAACTTCTAAAAGGTATTTGAGCTCTTTTTGTTATAGCAGCTAATATAATTATACCAACTTGAATTGAAATAATATCTCTATTTAATCATATATTTATAATATTTCAGTGACCCTGATTTAAAGTTAAAGCAATAGATAATAAAATTATTACATCTCCGATTCGATTAGTTATAATTGTAATTACCCCCGCAGCTAAAGATTTGGCATTTTGATAATAAATAACTAAAATAAAAGAAACAATACCTAATCCATCTCAACCTAAAAGTAAAATAATAAGATTAGGGATATAAATTAACAAGTTCATAGATAATACAAACAATAAGACTAGAATAGTAAATCGATCGATAAACTTATCTTCTTTTATATATAAGGTAGAAAATATTATTACATTACCCGAAATAAATAAAACTACCGATGAAAATAATGTTCCTTTAATATCAAGAATAATAGTTATATTAAGCGAAGATAAATATATAGAAATTAATTCTCATTCTATAATAATTATTTTATTTGAATATATTAACCACATAGAAATAGAAAAAATAAGTCCAGATATTATCAATAATAAACGCGGACTATATACACTAATAGATTTTATTTTCATGAATCAAGGCAAAAGCATTTCTGAGACCACAACTCAACGGTTTAATAACCTACCTAATTTTTTTTTTTTTTTTTTTGGAGTTTTTTTTCGGGGGCAATTTAATGTTGCTCCGACGAGATTGCACCTTCAAAATTTCGTGTAATTTTAAATTTTTATTAGTTAAAATAGAAAGAATTTTTTTGATTTTCACAAAATTTTTTTCTCACCCGACAGAGCTTACACTTAGATTTTTGTTCTTGTTTTTCTTAATAAAAATTGAAAAAAATGGCTATTTTACCCCTAGGGGGGGGTGTCTCCTCCCAAAAAAGGGCCTTTTTCTCTTAAACCTCACATAACAAACACGATTTAAAGGCCATTTTAGACCTATTTGACCCCCCCCAACCAGGTTTAAATTTAAATAATTTATCAGGTTAATTTAGTAATAATATTTTAATTATTGGTTATCTTTTTTCGGAAGCAATTTAATGTTGCTCCGACGAGATTGCACCTTCAAAATTTCGTGTAATTTTAAATTTTTATTAGTTAAAATAGAAAGAATTTTTTTGATTTTCACAAAATTTTTTTCTCACCCGACAGAGCTTACACTTAGATTTTTGTTCTTGTTTTTCTTAATAAAAATTGAAAAAAATGGCTATTTTACCCCTAGGGGGGG